ATTGATTTACTTGTTATTTATGTCGATATTTTATTATAGTGTTTCATTATAATAAAATATCGACATATTTTCTAGAGGGTTCTTTCTTGTGGTTTGTTCGGCGTCTTCTTCGTCGAGAAAGTCCAAACCCAAGTCTATAAATTACTATTCTTCGTCCTACCTAAATGCCCAACCATTATTATCATTATTCTATAAATTACTCTTCCGCATCATGCATTTTCAAACACCATTCGATAAACACCTCTTCGCCGACAAGGTTCAAACATCCGGATACAAATTGCTCTTCGTCTAAATGGGAGTTTCTAAAGTCGTCGTAGCCGAGCAAGAACCAATACAGGTCTCGAAATTTTATTTTCTTTACCCTCGCGACAAGATAGTCTGCGCGATATTTTTGATATTGTTTATCGCACGTGTCTAGTACTTCGAGCATCCGTAGAAATTCCATACGTACTCGCAGCCAGGCATGTACATGTGGTACATATTCTCGAATGGCGTCTGGTTTGTTTCTTAGGTTGGTTCGTAGAGCGTCTCGTAGAGATTCGCGAGCGACCAAATCTAAGTTGGAAGCAGGGTCGGAAAACGGTTCCTCACCTTCGAAGAGGAAACGTTTCCAGGCGCCAGACCAAAACCCAACCCTGATATCATACTGCGTTTCGTTTGTTCTTTCTAGCAACGCGCATTGAAGTTCGGCCCAAAGACAAGCTTTTGTTGCGCGAATAGAGTTTGCATTTCGAAAAAAAAAATTTTTTCTTTTCGAAAGCCAGTTGGCTCCTTCGGCTTTGGCAAAGTCGATGATACTCCCCGAGGCGGCGCCATTCCGCGACGCGTATTTTTTCAAGAGAGTAGATACGATCCCGCGACGCCCCATTGCAAGGCAGATTACGCAAAACATTTCGTAGACGTCGCTGTCGTTGTTAGCCGAGGCCCCTTTAGTATAACAAAGGTATTTCCCTTTCGGTAGACCATTATAGAGCGAAATGCACTTACCTCGTTGTACCAAAATTCCCAATGTAGGTCGAAATCCAGAATAGAGTCCGACCCCAACGACCGAATCGGTTCTCTTCATAAACAAGTTATGTTCCATAATCCCCTCCCTGGGTTTTACAAAATTATTTGAAATTGTCTATTAATGGCCAATTTTTTATATATTGAATTATATATATGTTATTCAATATATATGCGTCAGGTGCGGTAATAGGTGCGGATATTAGCATCATTAGTCATTCCCTATCTAAAACAACTAGCACAACTTGTCAACGTCCATGGGGACTTATTTTCCCGGTAAAATTCTCGACTCCATCTGACTAGTTCTGGGTTCGAATCCCCGGCAACCCTTTGTTCAAAAACTCCTCTGTAGAGAAGAGAGACATTTTTACCTATTTTTTCTTCAATGAAAATTGAAGTGTGATAATTTACTGATAATTCTATGATTCCGGTCTGGAGTTTAGAGGGACTAATATATGTTATAACGCTCTATAGTCCCTGTAGGTAAGATATGTTATAAAAATCTATAGTTCCTATGAAAAGTTTTTGGATGATTTTGGCGGCATGGCCGAGCGGTAAGGCGGGGGACTGCAAATCCTTTTTCCCCAGTTCAAATCTGGGTGTCGCCTGACTATTTGACATAGATAGCGATCGATCTAGATTATACTTTATTACCTAAAAAAGTAAAAAAAGAGTGGGCCTTAGTATTTCTAGCCTATTTTACTTGTCTTTAGTCTTTGCCGATTCTAAATCATAGAGGAATTTTTTCGAAGTGGATTTATGAAATTGGTTCCTCAACAGTCTTCGGTGAGAATCCCTTTTTGACTCTGCACCATTGATTCCACTATTATTAGTGAGCAATAATAGAATAATTCTATCATAGAGATAGGGGACATAATTCACATGGAGCTAGTAAGTCTCGCTTGGGCTGCTTTAATGGTAGTTTTTTCATTTTCACTTTCACTTGTAGTCTGGGGAAGAAGTGGTCTCTAGAAGTACTACTAATTGAGTTGAGGAATCAAACTGGATCAATTCATTTAGAAATCGTTCAAAATGCATTGTAGAACGATTTACTATCAAGATCTCTTCATTTTCAAATTGCATTGAATTCTAGTGAAGGAATGTATTCTATACAAGGAAAACGCTTCTTTCCGATTGATCGGAACAAATAGATGTATCAAAGAAATCGAAGTGGGCCCTCTGTCAATTCCAGATAGAAAATGAATATAAATATCTACCATGAAGATAATATGGTAGATTGATCCAGAGTAAACCTCTAGCTTTATTAGAACCACTAAGATACAGTCCGGTAAGAAAGAACTCTAATGAATCTTTCTTACCCTACTCTCAGATCTCAGAGAAGACTGCCGATTCGAGCCCATCCATTTCATTTATTCATTAGAATACGAAAAATGAGAATTCCTTTCATTTGATCTTATCAATAGTTGATAAGATCAAGTTTCATTCAAAATAATTAATTATTTTGACTAACTGTTTTTACATAAATAATAAGTAGAAAAGCAGTAGGAACTAAAATGAAGAGTGCAGTAGCAATAAATGCCAGAATATTGACTTCCATAATCTCATCCCTTTTTCTTTCACAATAACTCGGGATTTAATCCCCTAGAGAAAATCAATCTTGCACACGTAACTTCACTGAATGAATAACCTCTCGACGAGATTGACTCGGATCAATAGCATGAATAAGACTATCTAAGCGATCAAATCCATTCGTCGTCGAAAATTGAATAGTATAACCTAGGGAGATCTTTTATCCATACCGAATCCAAAATAAGATTCCCGACCCAATCAAAAATTCCTTTAGTTAGCATTATGTAGCATTCTTTTCTCTTGTTTAGTTTCTATAACCTATCTTAGGTCTCCCTTGTACAATCATCAAATAGCGTATCATCTCACCACCCATCCCTTTCCATTAGTTACAAACAACAAGACAAGCAAAGCGGAAAAAAATAAGCTCTAAACACCGTTTTTTAATGATCTCATTTTCTTTGGAAGACAAAGAAATGGGATAAAGCTGAGTCTCGGGAAAAAAATGGAATATTTCAGTAAATTCACTATTTTCGTTATTTTCATTTTAGTGTAGGGTTTGTTCTTTCTTCGACAGGACCCTGAAAAAATAGAAAAACTAGTAAGGAAAAAGAATTCAATTCCATTCTCAAAAGCTCAGTGTCCAATTTGAATCCAATTGATTTGTAACCTTCCTATTTAGTACTTAGGCTTACACAAACAAAAAAGAGCCAGAAGGGGAGATTTTGTTAAAGTCAGTTTGTATTATACAAGAAACGAATTCCATCTGTGGAGATGCGCCCGAGAAAGAGATCGGACTTTGTTTCCTTACATGAATGGGGATCAATCCAAAAAGAAGACTCAGTATCTCTTGGAATACTTACTCTAAGAATAATGCTACCAACCAATCATTGGACTAACCTACATTTGTCTTTCTCCAATCAGTCCTCGTTGAAGTGACGGGAACTCCGAACCGAATCCCCTTGGGAATGACATGTTGGTCCAAGGCCCCACGTTCCGAGAAAGAGGAGCGGCGGATTGGTGTACTTATTCGATTCGTCGGGACTGACGGGACTCGAACCCGCAGCTTCCGCCTTGACAGGGCGGTGCTCTGACCAATTGAACTACAATCCCAGGTAAGGGATCTAGCAGAAAATGTGATTCGTTTTTATTCCCCCTATCAGGTATTTCTGAAGAAGAAGGGGGTTCTACCATGAGATGGTAGATTGGTGAATTGTTGGGTCGAGCTGGATTTGAACCAGCGTAGACATATTGCCAACGAATTTACAGTCCGTCCCCATTAACCGCTCGGGCATCGACCCAGGAAGAATCAATTTTAGGTGTATTGGTAATCCCTGACCAACTTCTTTTCGTAGTACCCTACCCCCAGGGGAAGTCGAATCCCCGTTGCCTCCTTGAAAGAGAGATGTCCTGAACCACTAGACGATGGGGGCATGCTCAACCGCTATGATACTTCGTATATGGATACTTAGTATATGAACGATTTTTGGAAATTGTCAATATACAATATAATAGGTATGAAGAGATCCGAATTCGCCTTCCGTTTTTTACGATTTCCTATTCATTTTGGATTCGTCATTCCTATTCATGTTTCATTCATTCGATTCGCCATTTTATTTGTCTATAGAAATCTAGCTTCTATGAATTTTCTACTAAAATAAAGACAAAAATTGCACGAATACAAAAAGAAAGATAGGCTTCTTTGAGGGAGTGATTGATCCGTCCGAAAAGAAGGGCGGGTGAAATTCCATTTTTTACGCTCTCATGGGTAAGATGAGATATCCCTAGCGCTCTTTCCCATTAAGCTAGGAAATGAACAAACAAGAAATCTGGGAATGGGGATTCAAGAAGTTATTGAAAATTCCTTTTTCTCTAAGAATTGAGTTCGGGGACCAGGGGACCTGTAGAATCTAGTCCACATATGATTCAAAAAATATCTGGAATCTATGTGGAATTAGGCGGTGGACATGGATCAATCAAGTTAAGTTCGTTCTGTGGGGATCCGAAAAACAATTCGCGAAAGTTGGTTTTGAAACAGCCTTGCCTTTTATCCTAGACTTGCTAGTTAAGAATAAGCCACTCGCCGCTATAAGTTTACTGTATGGACTAATCTAACTAGACTTCGCTATATAAAATCTATTTATCTACATATAATATTTGACCCGCATACTAGATAGTATAGTGACCCACTCACGAATTCAATAAAATGGGTCCCTTTAACTCAGTGGTAGAGTAAGGACATGGTAAGGCCTAAGTCATCGGTTCAAATCCGATCGGGGGCTTTGGCTTTTTTTATAAAACTACAAGAAAACTACCGTAGTCGTATTCATATTTGAAAGAAGGATAGAGATTTTTTTAAGAGTAGTAACCAACCGTATAATAATACGTTATCATTTAATAGTAATTGTCGTCAATAATGATAAGTCATCTCTTGAATCACCAAATATTCCTATTTTCAATTCGCCATC